ATGAAAATTATATAGTAACAGGAATAATCTTTGATTCTCTTTTGAAAAAAAAAGATTCATTTTAGTTTTTTGAGTAATAAGACTATTCCAATTATGATACTTGTAGAGAAAGAATCTCAATAAGTGCAAAAAGGGAGCATCTTGTATCCAAGAGCGAAGGGTTTGAACCAATAGTTCCAGATGGATAGGGTAGGGTATTAGTATATCTAATACATGATTTAAATGTAATAATTTATCCTCTAAAAAAGGAAATATGGAATGAATTGATCGTAAAGTCATAGATTTGTCTATTTCTTTACTTTCTGGCGAAGATACTAATCGCAGTGAGAATGGAAGTTCCAGAATGACTGCAACCCCCTCTGATATCATTTGAGAATCCAAATTTTTATTATGCCCGAAAAAAAAAATTGGATTAGAATCATTCGTCAAAACAATCAAATGCTTCTGTTGATACATTCGAGTAATTACACGTTTAACAATTAGTAAACTATATTTATTGTCATAACCTAAATTTTCCATAGGCTCATAAAGAATCGATTTATTTAACCCATGATCATGAGCAAGTGCATAAATGTATTCCTGAAAGAGAAGTGGGTATAGGAAGTCCCGTTCTCGCGATCTATCTATCTTTAAATATCCTTGTAATTCTTCCATTTTAAATTTGATTTGAACCAAAACCGGGGATTTCTTGGGTCATCAAATGATAAATACATAGGTACGATACAGTCAAAACAAGGTATCAAGGTATATAGTAAGAAAAGATACCTTGGAAATGATTAATCCATGGATTCTCTCTTTTCCCATCCGATTGGTTCTTGTTCGTTATAAGATACCGAAGATAGTTAGAAATCCTTTATTTTTGCAACCCGATCGCTCTTTTGACTTTAGAATTATGTTTCTCAATATACTGTTTCTTTTACACATTCGTCTCCGCACAGGAATATAATTAATAGAATAGTTAGGATTCAAAAAAAAAAAAAGTGAAGAATCCACTTATTAAATTAAAGTGATTTCATAACCTTTGCCCGCCCCAGGGACTAATATATTTCTAACGTATAATTAGATCGGGTAATTGGTAATTATTCGAATTAAGAACCGAAGCTCGTTGCTCTTTTTGTTTCCCTATAATTGGAGCTTTTTTGCTCTATCCATTTATTCACTCGATCCAATCATAATTGATTTTTTGTACCGCTCTAAGAATTAAAACTCTAAGAAACCAAACAAATATTTTTTTGTAACGATCCCGTAAGTACTCTATCTTAAGTACTCTATCTTAAAGTTATTCATTTATGATATGAGTTATTCATTTATACGACATGCTGTTTTTTCCATTCGTTCTCTCTCAGGATCAGTCGGGGGTCTTACAAACTCTACCAATGGTATGGACGAATCCGTTGCTTCATCCAAATGTGTAAAAGATTTTAGCCGCACTTAAAAGCCGAGTACTCTACCGTTGAGTTAGCAACCCCAAAATAGAATTATGGTGTGTAGATATGATCGGAATAAAAAAAGAGAGATTGGATTACCCTATCAAAAACATTTTTGATAGTAAATTATGAACAATAACAGATATAATGAAAATCTTTAAAATTACCGGATAAGAGATAAGATAAATTAAATATATCCCAGATCAGATATATAATGAATAACCCCTTTAACTTTAAATTTAATTCTATATTAAATTAATTTAGAATACTATACTATGTTTATGTTAGAATACTATTCTTTTTATTTTTTTTTATATTTTTGCTTATTCAGAAGAGACTTTATCGCGTTGTATCAATTGAATCTAAGGAAATTATCGCTTATATGAAGTAAAGTAAAAAAAAACTTATAGGGCGTGGATAAATAGATCTATTTATCCACGATCAATTATATTTGTTCAATACACTATTGTCAATATGAACGTTGAGAAATGAAAATTATAATAAATAAAATAATAAGAATAAGAAAGAACTTGTGTTGGATTGGCACTTTATAGATAACCTACCTAGAGAATAAAAAAAGTGTGGATGTAGAAAAGAAAAAAATAATCAAATTCAAATCAAGAAGAAAACCTCGGGTTTATTCAATATCCATAAGGATACCATAAGAAAGCTCGGCCCTTTTTTTAGGGGAGTTCCGCCAAAAACTACCTGATTGGGGGATAATCCCATACATAATTTTATGGATAGAACAAAAGATGGGGAAACGGGAGGGTAATAGTGAAGAAAAAATTACACAAAACTAGATATGTATTGTTTGTATTTGTATGAATTTAATTTGATTTCGCGTAACGTATATTAATGCGAAGTTCCTAAAATATCTCCGCCTTCTTTAAAATGTCATGAACAGTTTCCGTAGGTTGAGCGCCTTTTTCAAGGAAATATAAAATGGCGGGAACATTTGAAGAAGCTTGATTTTTTATTGGATCATAAAAACCCACTTTACGAAGATCTCTTCCTTCTCTTCGGGATCGAACATCAATTGCAACGATTCGATAAATGGCTCATTGGGATAG